ATTGATGATTTGGCATTTTTTTCTTTTGAACTGATGGAGCTTCTTTTTTTTGTTTTCCTTCCTAGTTTTTTTAATTGTTTTTACTAGTTAAAGATGTAAAATAGATAGAAAAAAAAAAAGATTTTTAAATCCAGCACAAGTAAGGAAAAAATATAAAACAAAAAAGATTTTCTTATTCTTCACGTCCTGGATTACGTCCTGGATCATTAGATAGGAATCCGAAAATGAAAAGAGAAACAAAGAAAATCACTATCGTGTAAACAAATAGTTTTAGAGTAAGCATTACAAAATCTCCAAGATTATTAAAAAAAAACGACAGAGAAAGAGAATAGATTCTCTTCTATTTCACATTATGTTTCCTTTGATACTAAGTTTCTAAGAAATACAGTGATTTCGAGGAAATAAAAAAATTAGGAAATTTATTTGTAGTAAGAGTCCAACCTTTATATAACCATTACCAATAATTACAAAAAATTTCAATATTGGAATCAAGGATTCACACTGTAAGACTTATCTGATCTTATAAAATATTAAAATGTTGGGATTTTTTTTCGAATAAATTCTGAATTTTTTTAGGACATTATTCAATTCAAATTAAAGATCTCATCGAAAACTTACAGCAGCTTGCCAAACAAAAGCTAAGAGAAAAAAGAATAGGGGTATTACTGGCATAATATCTACAATTGGATTCAAAAAAGCATAAGCTTCAGGTAATTTCGCCAAGAAAAAACTACTTGAATAAAGGGCAGAGTGAATAGAAATACAGACCAAGCTAAAGATATTAAGCATAACAAAAATGTTGTTCTTTAAAAAAATGAATTGTATTTTTGCTTTTTTTATTGTATTTTATTTATTATATTAATTTATATTATATATATATTATATGATTTAATTAATTAATTTAATATAATTTAAATTGATTATACAAGTAGATTAAGAATTCAAGTCAATATTAAAAAATTATATTCGAAAGAAAGCATATATGAAATATATATCTAGATTAATATTTTTATTCTATATCTTTCTATTCTATAGAATAATTAATTAATAAAATAATAAAATTAATAATAAAATAGAAAATAATTTTCAAAATGAATAATATAATAATTGAAATAGAAATAATTAAAATATGGATATTCAATTCATATTTCTTATAAATTCATATTTATGAATATTCAGAAATGAATAACTGAGTAATAAAACTAAAAAAAATGAATAAAATAAGATCAGATTATTCTATAGAATAATTTTAGACTTGGAATTGACGAACAACCAATAATAGTATTTATTAGTGTCGAATCGAAAATGGGGCGTGGCCAAGCGGTAAGGCAACGGGTTTTGGTCCCGTTATTCGGAGGTTCGAATCCTCCCGTCCCAGATCATATTTATTCATGATATATACTAATTTGGATACAAATTGTATTGTATATCTGAATAAAGATTACTCCTCCCTTTTTTCTCATTCGTCTCTAATCTAAAGTGATTAGCTTATGAATATGTAGATGTAGATTCATAAGCGACTCGATTTTTTTGTCTTTTTTATTCAAATCTTATCTTAGTTTTTATATTATTATTTTTTATATTATTATTATATTGTAATAATTGTGGATAATAGTTTAAATATTAAATATATTGATTGAATAAATGACTACGCACAATTTCAGAATCCATTAAATACCAGATCTAACTAAAAAGAATTTTATGGTAAAACAAAACATCGTTTTAAATGATGTACTAAAAAATACAGTGGATTCTGACATCCGTCATTATTTCTAGTAGAATAAAAGATATTCTATATCTTATCTATATAAATAATCTCTATATATATAAATTATATAAATCTGGATGCTCTTGGCTCGACATTGTTTGTTCTGTTCCACTAGAACTCATTTTTTGGGGGATAGGAGAGGGATTGATCATGTAATTTGAAAGAAACAAAATGGGTGGTATGTTGCTGTCATTTTTGAAACAATTAAAGAACCCCCAAGTAAGATATAAACCCAAAGATTCAAGAAAAAGCTAAAGGATCTTGGAAGACGTAAATACCATTTTCAAACTGTCTCCACATTTTGAAAAAAAAAAGAATAAGAAAAAAGGAAACCATCCATAGTCTAATTCGGAAAGTGGATTTTGATAATCCAATAAAGAAAAAGAATCAAACTTATTGAAATATTGCCATTATTCTAAATGTCCTTGAACAAGGCGCTCAACCTACAGGAACTTTTATGGAACTTTAACTTTGCCCTAATCAACAAACCAAATTCAATTAATGAAAATGAAATGAAGAGGTTTTTAATAAGAATAACTTCTATGATAGATTTATAGAACTCTTTTATCCCCCTGTTCTCTTGTTTTCTTCATACCTAATACCTATATTTTTGATTTCTTGTTCTTTTCATAGTCATAGAATGTTGTTTTCTATAACCATAAAAAGAAATAGATTTTTTTTATCTTACAAATGAAAATAAAATACAAATAATAGATAGATAGAAGTTATAATATATGAAAAAATAAATTGATAATCACTCAATGAAGTTTCATTGAATGACTATTCATCTATTATATTATATTTCTATATATTTTCATCTAAATAGGGGAAAAAAACTCTATTTTAAACGGATATGGATAAAAACATTCAAAGTTGGGATAATAGTGCTAATTCTAGTTACAGCAATTTTGATTATTTAGTGGATGGCAGGAACATACGGAATTTACTATCTGATAAAACTTTTTTAGTTAGGGATAGTAAGAGGAAGAGTTATTCCATATATTTTGCTATTGAAAATAACATTTTGGAGATTGAGAATAATCATTCTTTTCTAAATGAACCGCTAAATGAACCGGAAAGTTTTTTCTCTATTTCTAAAAATTCTAGCTATTTGAAGAGTGGTTCTAAGAGTAATAATAATGATCATTACATTTATGATATAAAATCTAATTGGAATAATAACTTTAATAGTTGCATTGAGAGTTATCTTAGTTCTCAAATCTGTATAGATAGTTACATTTTAGATGATAGTGTCAAATACAATGACAGTGATTTTAATAGTTCCTTTTTTGGTAAGGTCAGCAATAGTGGTGAAAGCAAGAGTACTAGTATAATAACTAGTACGAATGATCCAAATGCTAGTTATTTAGAAAGTTCTAATGATTTTGATTTCGATGAGACGCAACCATATAAAGATTTGTGGGAACCATATAAACATTTGTGGGTTCGATGCGAAGATTGTTATGAATTAAATTATAAGCAATTTTTGAAATCAAAAATGAATATTTGTGAACACTGCGGATATCATTTGAAAATGAGTAGTTCAGATAGAATGGAACTTTTGATTGATCCAGGTACGTGGAATCCTATGGATGAATACATGTTCTCTGTGGATCCCATTGAATTTCATTCGGAAGAGGAACCTTATTGTCTTGATTCTTATCAAAAAAAGACAGGATTAATTGAGGCAATTCAAACAGGCACAGGTCAACTAAATGGTATTCCTTTAGCAATTGGTATTATGGATTTTGAGTTTATGGGGGGAAGTATGGGATCCGTAGTCGGTGAGAAAATAACCCGGTTGATCGAATATGCTACCAATCAACGTTTACCTCTTATTTTAGTATGTGCGTCCGGAGGAGCACGTATGCAAGAAGGAAGTTTGAGCTTAATGCAAATGGCTAAAATATCTTCTGCTTTATATGATTATCAAATCAATCAAAAGTTATTCTATGTATCGATACTTACATCTCCTACTACTGGTGGGGTGACAGCTAGTTTTGGCATGTTGGGGGATATCATTATTGCTGAACCAAATGCTTACATTGCATTTGCGGGTAAAAGAGTAATTGAACAAACCTTGAATGTGGAAGTCCCCGAAGGTTCACAAGAGGCTGAATTTTTATTCGAAAAGGGCTTATTTGATTCAATCGTACCACGTAATCTCTTAAAGGCGGTTCTAACTGAGTTATTTCAGTTGCATGGTTTCGTCCCTTTGACTCAAAATGAAAAATAAAGCAGACTCTTAAATGCTTTTTTTCGCGAGTAAGTAGTTAGTTGTTTAGTTTCTTGTAATCCAATAAAGATAAGAATTAGAGTCAAAATCCAAAGAAAAGAATTGAATTCATTTTTTTGGAAAGATAAGATAAAGGAATTAATTCAATAATATATTTCTTCTTAATTATTATTATTGTATTTTGTACTTTATGATTCTTAATAAATATTATAAATATTTTCGTTTCTTATATTCTATTAATATTATATATATTATATGACTTCTTATGTATACTCAATATATAGAGTAATAATATAATATATATTATATATAATTATATTTAATATGTAATTATTATCTATCTATTCATATAGGTTGATTTAGCTATACTTAGTATAAGTCTATATGAATTAATTCTAGTGATTATAGACTATCTTTATTACAATATAATAATAATAAAAATATTAATTTAACAATTAACAAAAAAGAACAGGTACAAATATAAAATTGAGGTACCCATTTTATGATAAACTTACCTTCCGTTTTTGTGCCTTTAGTGGGCCTAGTATTTCCGGCAATTGCAATGACTTCGTTATTTCTTTATGTTCAAAAAAATAAGATTTTTTAGATATGGGCAGTAGGGACTCATATATTTTTTTGAGATAAAGTCAAATTTATTTCCTTGGATTTTTTATTCGGTTCCGTTTTTTAATAAAAATAACTTAATTATATTATAATTTCTATTAAAAAAAAAACACAAAAGGAAAATACTAATATAATATAAGCCTTAAAGGGGGGCTTTAGGTTTAATTTACTATATATCTAATCTAATTTTAACTATCTAAATAAAATAGTAAATGAATCTAACAATCAATAAAAAAGAACAGGTACAAATATAAAATTGAGGTACCCATTTTATGATAGATGTTTTTGTTCCTTTAGTGGTCCTAGTATTAATTGTAACTGCTGGTTTATTGGTTTATGTTCAACAACAAATTTCTTGGGGGTCTGGACACCTTATGCTTCGCTTCGCAGAAGACGCATGGCTCTACACTGTACCTGGGGCCCGAAAACCAATCAATTTCTTCTGGGCTTCTTTCACTCTTTTAGGTTCTTTAGGGGTTTTAGTAATTTCAGCTTCCAGTTATTATGGTCGGAATTTTTTCTCTTTCAATTCGTCCGAATTTCTAGTTCCTTTTTTGCCACAAGGGGTCACGCTGACTTTCTATGGAATCTCAGGTCTTTTTGTAAGTTTTCATTGGTGGCTTCTAATTTTGTGGAATGTGGGTAGTGGTTATAATCTTTACGATAAAAAAAATGGAATGGTGCGTTTTTTTCGTTACGGATTTCCCGGAGAAAATCGTCGTATTCTTTCCAAAGTCCGTGTGGAAGATATTTTGGCCCTCCAATTTTTCGATAACCCAGAACCTCTTAGTGGTGTCCTTTATATGCACACCAGAGAACAGGGGGACATTCCCTTGACTCTTGTTGATGATTATTATGATAGGACTCCACGGAACATTTTACAAACAGCTTGGGACTTGTCCGCATTCTTGGATGTACCATTGGAAATAATTGTATAAAAAAAAGCGAGAATAAATAATCCATTTCTATTCTATGAAAAAATTCGAAATGGATATATATGGGTTCTATTACTGGCAATAGAACTTATGCTTGATAGAAATATTATTATCATATATAGTTGACAAATGAGATGAAGCTGAGTTCATTAAAGACGACAAATGGCAAAAAAGAAAGCATTAATCCCCCTTCTATGTCTTACATCTATAGTCTTTTTGCCCTGGTGGATCTCTTTAACATTTAATAAAAGTCTGGAATCTTGGGTTACGAATTTGTGGAATACTAAAGAATCCGAAATTTTCTTGAATCTCATTAAAGAAAAAAGTATTTTAAACAAATTCATAGAGTTCGAGGAACTCTTCCTTTTGGATGAAATGCTAAAGGAATACCCGGAAACACGTTTAGAAAACCTTCGTATCGGAATCTACAAAGAAACCATCCAATTGATCAAGACGCACAACCAAGATTGTATCCATATGATTTTGCACTTCTCGACAAATCTAATCTATTTCCTTATTCTAAGTGGTTATTCTATTCTGGGTAATCAACAACTCATTATTCTTAACTCTTGGGTTCAAGAATTTATATATAACTTAAGTGACACAATAAAAGCTTTTTCTATTCTTTTATTAACAGATTTATGTATAGGATTCCATTCGACTCATGGTTGGGAACTAATGATTGGTTCTGTCTATAAAGATTTTGGATTTACTCAGAATGATCAAATTATATCTGGTCTTGTTTCCACTTTTCCAGTCATTTTAGATACAATTTTTAAATACTGGATTTTCCGTTATTTAAATCGGGTATCTCCGTCGCTTGTAGTGATTTATCATTCAATGAATGACTAAAAAAATTATCCAATTAGACAATTATAAAATTTGTTTTTTTTATAGAAAAGCTAAACATTCACAATTTTACTTATTCTTTTTTCTTTCTACTCATATTCTTCCTAGATTCTAGGAAAATTATTTCAGTAAATAGCAGAATAATGGATAGGGAACTATGCCAGTAACCTACCTAATCTTATTGTAGAAATTTTGAGGATCAATGATTGGACCATGCAAACTAGAAATGCTTTTTCTTGGATAAAGGAAGAGATTACTCGATCCATTTCCGTATTGCTCATGATATATATAATAATTCGAGCACCCATTTCAAATGCATATCCCATTTTTGCCCAGAAGGGATATGAAAATCCGCGAGAAGCTACCGGCCGTATTGTATGTGCCAATTGCCATTTAGCTAATAAGCCCGTAGATATTGAGGTTCCACAAGCGGTACTTCCCGATACTGTATTTGAAGCAGTTGTTCGAATTCCTTATGATATGCAAGTGAAACAAGTTCTTGGTAATGGTAAAAAAGGGGGTTTGAATGTAGGGGCTGTTCTTATTTTACCCGAAGGTTTTGAATTGGCACCTTCCGATCGTATTTCGCCCGAGATTAAAGAAAAGATAGGTAATCTGTCTTTTCAAAGCTATCGTCCTACAAAAAAAAATATTCTTGTCGTAGGCCCCGTTCCTGGTCAGAAATATAGTGAAATTACCTTTCCTATTCTTTCTCCGGATCCCGCTACTAAGAAAGATGTTCACTTCTTAAAATATCCTATATACGTAGGCGGCAACAGGGGAAGGGGTCAGATTTATCCCGACGGGAGCAAGAGTAATAATAATGTTTATAATGCTACAGCAACTGGTATAGTAAACAAAATTATACGAAAAGAAAAAGGGGGATACGAAATAACGATAGTGGATGCATCGGATGCACGTGAAGTGATTGATATTATACCTCCAGGACCAGAACTTCTTGTTTCAGAGGGTGAATCTATCAAACTTGATCAACCATTAACGAGTAATCCTAATGTGGGTGGATTTGGTCAGGGGGATGCAGAAATAGTTCTTCAAGATCCGTTACGTATTCAAGGTCTCTTGTTCTT